TGAAGTAATAACATAAGAAAAAGAAAGATATATCTATACAAAACCTTATTAAGTCAGACCAGAAAGAGTTATTTTTCATAGTTTCTCTTTTTTTTTTTTAATATATATATTATATATTTATATATATAATATATATTAAATCAGAAAATAGAATAGAATAACAAATAGAATTTCTATTTTATATCACAAATAGAATTTCTATTTTATATCATTGAATTCTCAATTCTATATAACATTAATCTATATAACATTAAGGTAAGGGTAGAAATAATTTTTTTAGGATTTCGATTGCTTCCTTTAAATATTAAATTTAATATTTTTTTTTTTAATTTAATTTAAATAAAATAAATAAAATAAGTCCATAAAATCACAAAATTACACTATATTGTTAGAACAAAAAAAAAGGACCAGCCGGGTATGAACTAGGCCGGGCCTTTAAAAAAAATAAAAAAAAAAATAAAAGAATAACTTTTCTTTAGAATCTAATCAAATTAACAAATTAATAAGTATTAATATAATATACTATTATACTATTTTTTTTTTGAATCAAATTCATATGGAATAAAAAAAAATAGAAAATAGAAAGAATTAGAAAAACGGATGATAATAGTGATAATAGTTGTAGATTATCTATTTATATAGTTTATATATGTGATTATGTGATAATACAAAAAAATAAAGAGTTTGTTTAATCTTTTGGTTTTTATTGTGTAATGTAAGAAATGAATTTTATTTTTTAAATTGGGAGAGATGGCTGAGTGGACTAAAGCGGCGGATTGCTAATCCGTTGTATGAGTTTTTCGTACCGAGGGTTCGAATCCCTCTCTTTCCGTTGAAGTTTATTATGTTTATTATTAAGTATTTGATTTCGATTTTTTTTGATAAGTTCAAAAAAAAATCGAAATCAAATGTAAAAAAAAAAATGTGTATAAATACCTAATAACATTTCAAAATCAAGCCAAGCAAGGAAAACAAAAACTCTTCTTTCTTTTTTATTCTTCACGTCCAGGATTACGTCCTGGATCATTTGATAGAAATCCGAAGATGAAGAGAGAAACAAAGAAAATTACTACTGTGTAAACAAAGAGTTTTAAAGTAAGCATTACACAATCTCCAAGATTAAAAAAAAAAGAAAATAGATTCTCCATTTTTTTATACTACATATCCTATTTTTAAAACAAAAAAAAATGAAGTGGTTTATTTTATGAAATGAAAAATAAACGAAGGAATCTGGACAAATTCATTTTGAATTAAGATTCAGAGTGGAACATTTTATTACCTAAAATTTTTATCCATAAATCTCTAATTTCTTATAATTAGAGTTGACTCCACTTCAAATTCTAATAGGATCTTTCAATTGAAAAAAAAATGTGATAATTAAGAAATGAAATAAGATAATAAGATAATGTATATATATTTTTTTTTTAATTTACATAAGAATTTCAATGTTTGAATCGTTGGTTTCATTCTCGAATACTTATCTTATGAGATCCTTTTTTTTTTTTTTATTTATTCTCGATTTATTCTCGAATAATCATCAATTTTTTTATAGGATAGTCTTCAAGATTTCATCGAAAACTGACAGCAGCTTGCCAAACAAAGGCTAATAGAAGAAAGAGCACAGGAATGACTGGCATAAAATCTATGATTGGACTCAAAAAAGCATAGGCTTCTGGCAATTTTGCCGAGAACAAAATACTTGAAGAAGGGGTAGAGCTTGAAGAAAGGGTAGAGTTAAAACAGATACAGATCAAACTAAAGATATTAAGCATAAGAAACATTTTTATCTTGAAGATAATTTGATTTTTGTTTTGATTTGAGTAAATGAATCTATTCTATATATAATATATTACAATACAACGAATATTATGATTTAATTGATTTAATATTTGAGTTTAGATTCTAAATTGTATTTAGAAGTTTGCAATAAATAATGAATTTATTAATTCATTAGAATCTAATCTAAATGGATACGTAATTTATTTTAATATATTATATCAAATATGATTTTATGTTTCATAAAATCAATAGGTTATTTATTTTGAATAATAAGATAAATCAATTGAATTTTAAATTTGAAAAGAAATAAATAAGATTAATGAAAGTATACTAATGTGAAATTTCATATTTTCATCAATAAAAATAGATATATATATAAATAAAATATTATTATAATAAATTAAATTATAATAAATAGAAAATAATATATATATATTATATTAAAGTTATCTATTAATTCTATTAATTATTAATATTAATTAATAATATTCTATAAGATTTGACTAAAAAAATAAAAAAAAAAAGAAAAAGGTAAAAATGAAGTTATAAAAAAATTCTTATTTTTTTTTTGACTCACTTAATCTAAAATCTTTGAATTCTAAAACCAAAAGAGAACAGATAATAGAAGAAATCATACTTTCATCAAAATATCTTAATTCAATTAGATAGAATGATCAATAAATTCAATTGGAAATTTTATTGGATTTGATATTTAAAAGAAATAGAAAATAGAATCTATTCTGTATATATATTGATATTGGCGTGAATTGACGCACAACCTAAAACAATAATATTTTTGATTCGTATTGAATGGAAATAAAAATGGGGCGTAGCCAAGCGGTAAGGCAACGGGTTTTGGTCCCGCTATTCGGAGGTTCGAATCCTTCCGTCCCAGAGTATACTAATTTTCATTCTTTATGATTATATATATGATTATGATTTCTGAATTGAAAATACGAAGTTAGTTTCACTCATATTAATGAATTAAATTAATTACATTAGAAATGAACCATTATCAATCAAGTATATAATAAAAAGAATACGAATTAAGTCAGATTTAAGACTACGATCAAAAGATGAAACTCAAGTATAAAAGATTTATTCATTTCCCAAGGGCTGGGATTCTATTAATCAATAAGTAATAAGTTGAAAAACTTCGTAAGTATATTTACTCTATAAATAGAAATAAAAAAGATCCAATTCAATCAAATAAAATTTGAAATAAAAAATCAAATAAAGAATGATTCAATGAACCCTTTTTGATTCTTTAACAACTCTAAACAATTTATATTGACAACAACTTATCAAACCAATATAATCCAAACGTAGATAAATATATCTATGAATCCTTTTTTCATAGGATTTTTTTTTCATTTTAAAATAAAATGAAAACATTCAAATTCTAATCTTAATAATATTAGAATGATGTATTTATTGGATTTGTTTTGATACAATCCATTCACATTGTATCTACATAGAAGATATAAGAATTCTTATTAGTTAATTATTCTTTTTCGTTAATATTTAATATATAATTTGAATGTATAATATGAATAATGAAATAAAATGAAATAATATAAAGAAAAAAAAAAAGATTAAAATATTTAAAAGAGAATTATTAAAAATATAATTAAGGGTTGCTAACTCAATGGTAGAGTACTCGGCTTTTAAGTGCGGCTAGTGTCTTTTACACATTTGTATGAAGTCAAAAATTCGTCAATACCTATCGGTAAGGTTTGCAAGACCACGACTGATCCTGAAAGGAATGAATGGAAAAAATAGCATGTCGTATTCATATTAATGAATGGGCAATTCTAAGAATATGAATATTTCATTCTTACCGAATTGATCCAAAACCTTTTTTGAATTCAAAAAAATGAGTTCAAAATTTGGTCGAGCACATACATGGATAGAATCTTATGATTCTACTCTTTTAGTGTATTACATGAAAAAAAAAAGAAACGAGCTTCTTTTCATAATTTGAGAATGATTTCCCGATCTAATTATACGTTAAAAATATATTAGTATCTGATACGGGAAAAGATTTTCCCATGAATTATCTATTTTTTTTTTTAATGAGTCCTAACTATTAGCTATTCTCCATTATAGAATAGAAATCAATGTGTAGAAGAAGCAGTATATTGATAAAGAGATTTTTTCCAAAATCAAAAGAGCGATTGCGTTTCAAAAAATAAAGGATTTCTAACCCCTTTTTCATTTCTATTTCTAATATAATCAATATCCAAAATGATATGGAAAACGAAAGGATGAGAATCTTTTACTTAGTACTTAGTCTACTTTTTTTTTCCGAGGTATTTATTATAATTTTTTTTATTATAACTAGAATCAAATAATAAAATACCTTGTTTTCACTATATCGCACTATGTATCATTTGATAACACACAAAAAGAAATCCATTACTACTTTTATTTTTGTTTATGTAAATGGAAGAATTTAAAAAATATTTAAAATATTTAGACTTACATAGATCTTGGAAATATAACTTCCTATACCCACTTCTTTTTCGGGAGTATATTTATGCACTTGCTCACGATCACGGTTTCAATAAATTTATTTTTTTTGATAATGTAGGTTATCAAAAAAAATATAGTTTCTTAGTTGTGAAACGTTTAATTCTTCGAATGTATCAACAGAATCACTTGTGGATTCTTTCTAATAATTCAAATCCAATTTTATTGTTTGGACACAACAAGAATTATTATTCTCAAATGATGTCAGAGGGATTTGCGGTCGTTTTGGAAATTCCATTTTCCCTACGGTTTTTAGATTCTTTAGAAAATAAAAAAAAATCTTATACTTATAATTTACAATCAATTCATTCGATATTTCCTTTTTTAGAGGACAACTTCTCACATTTAAATTATGTATCAGATGTATTAATACCTTATCCCATTCATCCGGAAATATTGGTTCAAATCCTTCGTGACTGGTTGAAAGATGCCTCCTCTTTGCATTTATTACGACTTGTTCTTCATCAGTATTCAAATTTTAATAGTCTTATTACCTCCAATAAATCGATTTCTAGTTTTTCAAAACATAATCTAAGATTCTTCTTTTTCCTATATAATTCTTATGTATGTGAATGCGAATCTATTTTGAAATTTCTACGTAACCAATCTTCTCATTTACGGTCAAAATCTTATGGTATCTTTATTGAGCGAATAAATTTCTATCAGAAAATAGAACATCTTGTAGAACT